CAAGGAAAAATTGATTCAAATAATAATAGGGTAAATTTTTTACTCAACACAATTAATCCTAAGCGCGAAAAAAAATGTATTGGAATAAACGAAATTGGTAAAAAACCCCCTCGATGGTCATACAAATTAATCGACGTGTTGGGACAACATTTTAAAAAACGACGAAAAGAACATGGCGTACTGTACGGGCTGGATCACCAGCTTCGAACAAGAAGATTTAAACGTATAACTTTTTTAAGTCGTTCGAGCATAACTTTCAGAAGTTTTAAGAAGTCTAATTTCACGGATTATAATCTTTTTGTAAGATCTAATAGAGATTCGGGTTTTATAAGTTATTTGGAAGAACCGGATTTTCGTCGATCCGTAATCAAAGGATCTATGCGCACTCAAAGACGTAAAGTGGTTATTTGGGGACCGTCTCTAGGAAATGCCCATTCCCCGCTTTTTTTCGAAAAAATGGAGGATTTTCCTTTTCCTATATCCGACCTAATGAAACTTTTTTCTAATATGAAAGATTGGTTTGCTATAAAGTCAGAATTAGAAATTTTAGATCGAGAAATTCAAATAAAAAAAAACTACCAGAAAATGGGAATAGAAATATGGGAGAACATTCCACATAAACAAAAAACAAGAAGTATTCTGTTAATAGCTCAAGCAATTTTTAGAAGATATATTAAATTACCCTTATTGATAATAGCTAAGAATATTGGCCGTATTTTATTAGGGCAATCTCCGGAATGGTATGAAGATTTCCAAGATTGGAATAGAGAAACTTATTTAAGATGTAGCTTGAATGGTATTCAATTCTACAAAAAAAATTTTCCTAAAAATTGGTTAAAAGAGGGTTTTCAGATAAAAATCCTATATCCTTTTCATTTGAAACCTTGGCACAGCTCTAAGCGACGACTCTCTAAGAGAAATCTAAAGAAACAAGATGATTTTGATTCTTGTTTTTTAACAGTTTTAGGAATGGAAATGGAATATCCTTTTGGTCCTCCTCGAAAAACACCTTCCTTTTTTGAACCCATTTTTCAAGATATAGACTTTAAAGTCGAACTCGGAAAATTGAATTTTCGAGTTCGAAGAGTTTTAAAAAAAATAAAAAATAAAAAAGCATTTTTATTTGTAAAACGAATAATAAGACAACTTTTCAAAGGAAAGACAATTCCATTATTTATACCGATAGAAATATATGAATCAAGTGAAACTAAAAAAGAAAAGGATTCTATAATCAGCAATCAGATAATTAATGAATCAGTTAGTCAAATTCGATCTACAGGTTGGACAAATTATTCACAGGCGGAAGAAGAAATGCAAAATAGGATTGATAGAAGAAGCACAATCATAAATCAAATAGAAATAATGAAAAAAGAGAAAAAAAAAGCAAGGCCAGGAATAAAAAAAAATCAAAATAATAATGGAGAATCACCGCCAAAAATTGGGAAAATATTGAAAAGAAAAAATATTCAATTAATAGTTCAATTTTTCATTAAAAAAATATACATAGATATCTTTCTATGTATCATTAATATGCGCAGAATCGCCCTACAACTTTTTATCGCATCAACAAAAAAAGTTCTTGATAAATACATTTACAATAATGAAACAAATCAAGAAAGCATTAATAAAACAAAACAAAATAAAATTGACTTTATTTTGCCTATGACTATAAAAAGGGCTTTTGATAATCTTAGAAATAGTAAGGGGAAGCCCCATATTTTTTTTGACTTATCTTACTTGTCACAAAACTATGTATTTTTAAAATTATCACAAAGCCAAGTTATTAACTTCAATAAGTTAAGATCTATTCTTCAATATAATCGACCGTCTTTTTTTCTTAAGACTGAAATAAAAGATTTTTTTGGAAGACAAGGAATATTTCATTCCGAATTAAGACATAAGAAACTTTCAAATTATGGAATGAATCCATGGAAAAACTGGTTAAGAGGTGATTATCAATACGATTTATCTCAGATTACATGGTCTAGATTAGTCCCACAAAAATGGAGAAATGGAATTAATCAATCCCATACGTCTCAAAATCAAGATTTAAACAAATGGTATTCCTATGAAAAAGACCAATTAGTTGATTACAAAAAAAAACAAAATTCGAAAGTATATTTATTACCAAATAAAGAAGAGAATTTTCAAAAAAACTATAGATATGATCTTTTATCATATAAATATATTCATTCTGAAACTAAGAAGAACTCCTATATTTATAGATCATCATTAGAAACAAATAAGAACCAAGAAAATTCCACCAGAAATAAAGAAAAATTTTTTAACATATTCAAGAATATTCCTATCAATAATTATCTAGGAAAAAGTTATAGTTATATTATATATATGGAAAAAAATCCAGATAGAAAATATTTGGTTTGTAAAATTAAAAAAAATATTAAGGCTGAACCTAAACCTAATAAGGACCAAAAAATGGATAAAGATAAAATTAATAATAATGGTCTTTTTTATCTTCCGATTCATTCAAATTCCGAAATCAATTACAAATACAAAAGGGTCTTTTTTGATTGGATGGTAATGTTTTGTGATTGGATGGGAATGAATGAAAAAATCTTAATCTTAAATCGATTCACATCGACGCCGAAAGTTGTTTTCTTTCCAGAGTTTGTAATACTTTATGATAAATATAAAAAGAAACCTTGGTTTATCCCAAGCAAATTACTTCTTTTTAATTTGAATATAAATCCCAATTTTAGTGAAAATAAAAATCTCAATGTAAAGGAAGAAGAGGATGAGGATGTAAAGGAAGAAGACGGTGAGGATGAGGATGTAAAGGAAGAAGAGGAAGAGCCTTTTTTTGTAAAGCAAGAAAGGGATGAGTATTTTTTTGGAAAGCAAGAGCAGAATGAGGATTTTTTAAATTTTAGCCCATCAAATTCAAAACAATATTTTAAATTAAAGAATCAAAACAATATCGAAGAATTTTTTTCACAACCGATCCGAAAACTAAGAATCGTCCTTCAAGGAGATTTTCCCTTGCAATTACAATGGAATGGACGTGTGAATAAATTGAATCAAAAAATGATGGAGAATATCCCGGCATACGGTCTCCTGCTTAACCTGATAAAAGTAAGAAAAATTGTTCTATCCCATATTAAAAGGAAAGAAATGAATCTGGATATAATGATTGAGCGTTTGGATCTTACAAAATTAATGGAAAATAGAATATTAATTATGGAACGTGCCCATCTATCTGTAAAAAATGACGGACAGTTTTTTATGTATCAAATCATAGGTATTTCATTGGTTCATAAAAATAAGCACCAAAGCAATCAAAGATACCGAAAACAAAAAAATGTTGCTAAGAATAATTTTGATGAATCCATTCCAAGACATAAAATAAAAAATCTAAATAGAGACAAAAATAATTATGATTTGCTTGTTCCTGAAAACATTTTATCGTCTAGACGTCGTAGAGAATGGAGAATTCTAATTTCTTTCAATTTGAATTTAAAGACTAGGAATGATGTGCATAGAAATATAGTATTTTGCAAGGAAACCAAGATAAAAAACTGGAGTCAATTTTTGGATGAAAGTAAACATTTTGACAGAAAAAAAAATGAATTAATGAAATTAAAGTTCTTCTTTTGGCCTAATTATCGATTAGAAGATTTAGCTTGTATGAATCGCTATTGGTTTGATACCAATAATGGGAGCCGCTTGAGTATGTTAAGGATATATATGTATCCATGATTTAAAATTTTGAGTTTCCTATATATTATCTTGTTCTATCAATCATATTTTGCATTTTTTCTTCTGTCCGGCATCTGTATATATTGATGTTATATGCAAGCAATCAGATGGACATATGCGCTGTCTTACACCCCAGTCTAGTATACTGCAATACTAAGCAAATGAGGTAGGAAACGGCGTATCCATTAAAGCTAGAAACTAATCAATAGAATCTTCGTAGTAAACTATTTGGTAGCGTCTTTTTCTATCACTATACAAATTAACTCCAAAATCGGATTGATTAATCTTAATTGATAAAATCCGGAGTCTATAAATAAATTATGATTATTGTGTATACTACATTAAAATTTCTGACATTATTATTACTGATCAATAAAATAAATATCTGTAAAAAGGGGAGTGTGAAATTCTTTTATGGTAAAAAATTCATTTATTTCAATTATTTTGCAAGAACAAGAAGAAAACAAAGAAAACAGAGGATCTGTTGAATTTCAAGTAGTTAGTTTCACCAATAAGATACGGAGACTTACTTCACATTTGGAGTTGCACAAAAAAGACTATTTATCTCAGAGAGGCCTACGGAAAATTCTGGGAAAACGTCAACGCTTGCTAGCTTATTTATCAAAAAAAAATAGAGCACGTTATAAAGAATTAATAGGACAGTTGGATATTCGAGAGAGAAAAACTCGTTAATTTGAAGAATTAGTTTGAATTATTCGCTTAAAGTTTGATGAACTTCTTTTCGCTTTCAGCAATTCATGGAAGAATGAATCAGGAAAAACCTATGACTGTACCATCTACAACAAAAGACTTCATGATAGTCAATATGGGACCTCACCACCCATCAATGCATGGTGTTCTTCGACTTATTGTTACTCTAGATGGTGAAGATGTTATTGACTGTGAACCGATATTGGGTTATTTACACAGAGGTATGGAAAAAATTGCGGAAAATCGAACAATTATACAATATTTGCCCTATGTAACGCGTTGGGATTATTTAGCTACTATGTTCACAGAAGCAATAACTGTAAATGCGCCAGAGCAATTAGGCAATATTCAAGTGCCTAAAAGGGCCAGTTATATCAGAGTCATTATGTTGGAGTTAAGTCGGATAGCTTCACATTTGTTATGGCTCGGCCCTTTTATGGCAGATATTGGGGCACAGACTCCTTTCTTCTATATTTTTCGAGAAAGGGAATTGATATATGACCTATTCGAAGCTGCCACCGGTATGCGAATGATGCACAATTTTTTTCGTATTGGAGGAGTCACTGCTGATT